TTAAAAATAAGCTAAAATAAGCTTTTGGGCTCATACCTCAAATATAAAGGATAACCCTTTTTTTTAAAATAAAGTGCCTGATTAAAGGATTACTCTGATAGGGTAAATTAAGTAGAAATTCTACCTTTATTATATTTTATAGAATTAAACTATATCTAATAATATCAAAAATTATTGTGCATCTTACACTAAAATATAATTTTTTAATAAGAAATTTATAATTTCTTAAATTACAATAGTAATTATTTTAAATTTATTTTTTATTTAATTCTAATAAAATATTTTTTTTATTTATTTTATTTTTTAGAACTATAATCTCTATTTCTGCTAACTCTTGATTTGGTTGTTGAATTGGATTAGAAATCAATTTATTAAGATTTATCCCCCTAATTTCAAACTCAAATAATCTTTTATCTTCAGAAGCATCATTAAAATATTTTTTAACTCAATCTATTGCATCAATAAATTTTTTATTTTCAATTTTAATTAAAATAACCCTCATAAAAAACTTTGAATTAGATAACTTTATTTCAATCATAATTAATTCTTCTTTATTAATAAAAATAGGATCTGCCCCATTCCATTTTTGATTTCCAAATATTTCTGAAGGATTATCTTGATTTAATAATTTTATTTTAATAACATGACAAAAAATTACCCCTATAATTCTTTTATCTTATTATTTTAATATAAATTTTTTATTTTTTATTATTATTTTAAATGTATTAATTGGAGCTATTGGAGGACTAAATCAAACTTCTTTACGAAAATTAATAGCATTTTCTTCTATTAATAATTTAGGATGAATAATTTTCTCAATTTTAATTAGAGAAAATTTATGAATTTTTTATTTTTTATTTTATTCATTTTTAATTAGAATTATATTTTTTTTATTTTATATTTTAAATATATTTTTCATCAATCAATTATTTATTAATAATATAAATTTTATAATTAAAATAAATTTAATAATTAATTTTCTTTCTTTAGGTGGTTTACCACCATTTATCGGATTTTTACCAAAATGAATTATTATAAATTTTTTAATAATTAATAAATTGTATCTTTTAACATTTATTATAGTTATAAGAAGATTAATTACTATTTATTTTTATATTCGAATTATTTATTCATCATTTTTATTTAATTATTTTAAAATAAAATGATTTAAAATTAAATTTAAAAATAAATTTTTAAATTTAATTAATTTATTTTCTTTAATTTCTATTTTAGGAATAATTCTTAGAACTTTTTTATTTTTATAAGGTTTTAAGTTAATTATAAACTAATAGTCTTCAAAATTATTTATAAAGAAATATTCTTTAAGCCTTAGTAAATAATTTACCCCTTAAAATTTGCAATTTTATATCATTATTGAATATAAGACTTTAATAAAAAAGAATATTTCTCGTAAATAAATTTACAATTTATCGCTTTAACCTCAGCCATTTTATTTTGAAGCGAAAATGAATTTATTCTACAAATCATAAAGATATTGGAACATTATATTTTATTTTCGGAATTTGAGCAGGAATAGTTGGAACTTCTTTAAGATTATTAATTCGAGCTGAATTAGGAAATCCAGGATCATTAATTGGAGATGATCAAATTTATAATACAATTGTTACAGCTCATGCATTTATTATAATTTTTTTTATAGTTATACCTATTATAATTGGGGGATTTGGTAATTGATTAGTACCCTTAATATTAGGTGCACCAGATATAGCTTTCCCACGAATAAATAATATAAGATTTTGACTCCTTCCACCTTCATTAACGTTACTTATTTCCAGAAGTATCGTAGAAAATGGGGCTGGAACTGGATGAACAGTTTATCCCCCTTTATCCTCAAATATTGCACATAGAGGAAGCTCAGTTGATTTAGCTATTTTTTCCCTTCATTTAGCAGGAATTTCTTCCATCTTAGGAGCAATTAACTTTATTACAACAATTATCAATATACGAATCAATAATATATCATTTGATCAAATACCTTTATTTGTTTGAGCTGTAGGAATTACTGCATTTTTATTATTATTATCTTTACCAGTTTTAGCTGGAGCAATTACAATATTATTAACAGATCGAAATCTTAATACATCATTTTTTGATCCTGCAGGAGGAGGTGATCCTATTTTATACCAACATTTATTCTGATTTTTTGGTCATCCAGAAGTTTACATTCTTATTTTACCAGGATTTGGAATAATTTCTCACATCATTTCTCAAGAAAGAACTAAAAAAGAAACATTTGGATCTCTAGGAATAATTTATGCTATAATAGCTATTGGTTTATTAGGTTTTATTGTATGAGCTCATCATATATTTACAATTGGAATAGATATTGATACTCGAGCTTATTTTACATCAGCAACAATAATTATTGCAGTACCTACAGGTATTAAAATTTTTAGATGATTAGCAACTTTACATGGAACTCAAATTAATTATAGCCCCTCAATCTTGTGAAGATTAGGATTTGTTTTTTTATTTACTGTAGGAGGATTAACTGGAGTAATTTTAGCAAACTCATCTATTGATATTACTCTTCATGATACTTATTATGTAGTTGCTCATTTTCATTATGTTTTATCAATAGGTGCCGTATTTGCAATTATAGGAGGATTTGTTCATTGATATCCATTATTTACTGGATTATCTTTTAATCCTTATTTATTAAAAATCCAATTTTTTATCATATTTTTAGGAGTTAATTTAACTTTTTTCCCTCAACATTTTTTAGGATTAGCTGGTATACCTCGACGATACTCTGATTACCCTGATTCTTACATTTCATGAAATTTAATTTCATCATTAGGATCTTATATTTCTCTTTTAGCTATTATAATAATTTTAATTATCATTTGAGAATCAATAATCTATCAACGAATTACCTTATTTCCTTTAAATATATCATCATCAATTGAATGATATCAAAATCTACCTCCAGCTGAACATTCATATAATGAATTACCTATTTTAAGAAATTTCTAATATGGCAGATTATATGTAATGGATTTAAACCCCATTTATAAAGGAATTATCCTTTTTTTAGAAATGGCAACTTGATCTAATTTTAATTTACAAAATGGAGTATCCCCATTAATAGAACAAATTATCTTTTTTCATGATCATACTTTAATTATTTTAATTATAATTACTATTTTAGTTGGTTATTTAATATTAAATTTATTTTTTAATAAATATATTAATCGATTTTTATTAGAAGGACAACTTATTGAAATAATTTGAACTATTTTACCAGCTATTACATTAATTTTTATTGCATTACCATCATTACGATTATTGTATTTATTAGATGAATTAAATAACCCATTAATTACATTAAAATCAATTGGACATCAATGATATTGAAGTTATGAATATTCTGATTTTCATAACATTGATTTTGATTCTTATATAATCCCAATTAATGAATTACAATCAAATAATTTTCGTTTATTAGATGTTGATAATCGAATTATTTTACCTATAAATAATCAAATTCGTATTATAGTTACTGCTACAGATGTAATTCATTCATGAACAATTCCATCATTAGGAGTTAAAGTAGATGCTAATCCTGGTCGATTAAATCAAACAAATTTTTTTATTAATCGACCAGGAATTTTTTATGGACAATGTTCTGAAATTTGTGGAGCAAATCACAGTTTTATACCTATTGTAATTGAAAGAATTTCAATTAAAAATTTTATTAACTGAATTAATAATTATTCTTCATTAGATGACTGAAAGCAAGTAATGGTCTCTTAAACCACTTTATAGTAAATTAGCAATTACTTCTAATGAAATAATTTAATTAAAGAATTAGTTAATTTATAACATAAATATGTCAAGTTTAAATTATTACATAGTAATATTCTTTTATTCCACAAATAATACCAATTAATTGAATTATATCTCTTTTTTTTTTTATTATTATTTATATTATATTTAATATTTTAAATTATTATATTTATTATAATATTAATAATAAAAAATATAATAATTTTAAATCTTTAAAAAATAATATTTATTGAAAATGATAAGAAATTTATTTTCAATTTTTGATCCTTCTACTAATTTATTTAATTTATCAATTAACTGAATAAGAACTTTATTAGGATTATTATTTTTACCTTATATATATTGATTAACCCCAAATCGACATTTTATAATTTGAAATTTTATTTTAAATAAATTACATAATGAATTTAAAATTTTATTAAAAAATAATTATTTTAATGGATCTACCTTAATTTTTATTTCATTATTTTCATTTGTATTATTTAATAATTTTTTAGGTTTATTTCCATATATTTTTACTAGAACAAGTCATTTAACATTAACTTTATCAATTTCTTTACCTTTATGACTAAGATTTATATTATATGGATGAATTAATAATTCTCAACATATATTTATTCATATAATTCCACAAGGAACACCTTCAATTTTAATACCATTTATAGTATTAATTGAATCTATTAGAAATATTATTCGACCTGGAACATTAGCTGTTCGTTTAACAGCTAATATAATTGCAGGTCATTTATTAATAACTTTACTAAGAAGAACTGGTTCTAATTTATCTTATTTTTTTATTTTTATATTAATTTTAATTCAAATTTTATTATTAATTTTAGAATCTGCAGTAGCAGTAATTCAATCATATGTTATTACTATTTTAAGAACTTTATATTCTAGAGAAGTAAATTAATGAAAAATAATTTTAATTATCACCCCTATCATTTAGTAGATTATAGACCTTGACCTTTTACAGGAGCTATTGGAGTATTAACATTAGTAACCGGTATAATAAATTGATTTCATAATTTTAATATAAATTTATTAATTTTAGGTTATTTTATTACAATTTTAACAATATTTCAATGATGACGAGATATTTGTCGAGAAGGAACATTTCAAGGTAAACATACAATTTTAGTTACTAAAGGACTTCGTTGAGGAATAATTCTTTTTATTGTATCTGAAATTTTTTTTTTTATTTCTTTTTTTTGAGCATTTTTTCATAGTAGATTATCACCTAATATTGAAATTGGAGCTATTTGACCTCCTATTGGAATTCAAACTTTTAACCCATTTCAAATTCCACTATTAAATACAATTATTTTAATTAGATCAGGAGTGACAGTAACATGAGCTCATCATGCTTTAATAGAAAATAATTATACACAAACTATTCAAAGTTTATTTTTAACAATCTTATTAGGAATTTATTTTACTATCCTTCAAGCTTATGAATATTTAGAAGCTCCATTTTCTATCGCAGATAGAATTTATGGTTCTACATTTTTTATAGCAACAGGATTTCATGGTCTTCATGTAATTATTGGAACTATTTTTTTAATTGTATGTTTTATTCGTCAATTAAATAAACATTTTTCAAAAAATCATCATTTTGGATTTGAAGCAGCAGCTTGATATTGACATTTTGTAGATGTTATTTGATTATTCCTTTATATCTCAATTTATTGATGAGGAAATTAATTAATTATTTATATAATATATTTAGTATATTTGACTTCCAATCAAAAAGTTTAATTTTATTTTAATATAAATAATCATTTTATTAATTAATATTTTAATTTTAATCTTTATTATTTCAAATATTATAATATTCTTATCAATTATTTTATCTAAAAAATCATTTATAGACCGAGAAAAATGTTCACCTTTTGAATGTGGTTTTGACCCAAAATCATCAGCTCGAATTCCTTTTTCATTACATTTTTTTTTAATTACAGTAATTTTTCTTATTTTTGATGTTGAAATTGCTTTAATTTTTCCAATTATCTTTATATTTAAAATAACAAACATTTTTATTTTAATAAAAATTAGATTTTTCTTTATTATTATTTTATTAATAGGATTATATCATGAATGAAATCAAAATATATTAAATTGAACTTATTAATTAAGGATTATAATTTAAATAAAATATTTGATTTGCACTCAAAAAATATTGAATTATTCAATTTATCTTAAATAAGAAGCAAATTTTGCATTTAATTTCGACTTAAAAATTAGAGTAATTATTACTCCTTATTTATTAATTGAAACCAAAGTAGAGGTATATCACTGTTAATGATAAAATTGAATTTTAATTCCAATTAAAGAAATATAAAAATTAAAATTAAGCTGCTAACTTAATTTTTAGTGGTTAAATTCCATTAATATTTCTATTTATATAGTTTAAATAAAACATTACATTTTCATTGTAAAAATAAAAAAATTTTTTTTATAAATAAATTATTTAAAGATTAAAAAAATCTCCTTAATATCTTCAATATTACACTCTATATATAAGCTATTTAAATATATATTTATAAATAATAAATATATTAAAATTAATATTCAAATAATAAATCTAAATAAATAAATTTTCAAATTGTTTATTTGAAAAATATTATAAAAAATAGAATATTTTTTCAAAATAAATATTATACCTTGACCTCTATAAATTTCACTTCAACCTATATCAACAATTTTTAATAAATTTTGTCTAAAATTTAAAAAATAATAATTTAAACCATATGTAGATAATATAGGTATAAATCACATTAAACATAAAAAATTTCTTAAATTATAAGTTAATAAAAATTTATTTACTCTATAAATTTTTATATTTCTAATTATAAAACCTATTAAACCTCCAATAATTCTAACATAAATTACTATTATTTTTAAATTTAAAGGTAAATAAATTATATAAGGATAATAAAAAATTATTCATCTTAAAAAACTACCTCTAACTAATCTCATAAATAATAATATAAATATTCTATTTAATATAGTATAATCTTCATCATATAAATTATAAACTCTTAATAAATTAAAATCATTTAATATTAAATAAAATAATAAACGAATAGTATAATATATAGTCAAACCTGTAGAAATATAGTAAAAAAAAAATACAAAAAAATTTAAATTACTAAATCTAACTATTTCTAAAATTAAATCTTTCGAATAAAATCCAGCTAAAAAAGGAATTCCACATAAAGCTATATTAGAAATATTTAAACATAAACAAGTTAAAGGTAAATAAATTCTAATACCACCCATATAACGAATATCCTGAATATTATTTATTATATGAATAACTACTCCTGCACATATAAATAATAAAGCTTTAAATATAGCATGAGTTAACAAATGAAAAAAAGCTAAATCAGGAAATCCTATTCTTAAAATTCTTATTATTAAACCCAATTGTCTTAAAGTAGATAAAGCAATAATTTTTTTTAAATCAAATTCATAATTAGCAGAAACTCCAGCTATAAATATTGTTAATATTCCTAGTAATAATAAAATTTTAATAAAAAATGTATTTAAAATTAATATATTAAACCGAATTAATAAATAAACCCCCGCAGTAACTAAAGTAGAAGAATGAACTAAAGCTGAAACAGGAGTAGGTGCAGCTATAGCTGCAGGTAATCAAGATCTAAAAGGAATTTGAGCTCTTTTAGTTATAGCAGCTATAATAATTATAACTGAAAGAATTTCTATAATTAAATCATTTTTCATAAAATTTAAATAAAAAATAAAATTTCAACTACCATAATTTAATATTCAAGAAATAACTATTAAAATCAATACATCACCAACTCGATTTGATAAAGCAGTTAATATACCTGCATTATAAGATTTAATATTCTGATAATAAATTACTAAACAATAAGAAACTAAACCTAATCCATCTCAACCTAATAAAATTCTAATAATATTAGGTCTAATAATTAATAAAATTATAGAAAATACAAATAATAAAACTAAAATAATAAAACGAAATAAATTTAATTCAGATCTTATATATCTTTTACTATAATAAATAACTACCGAAGAAATTATTAAAACAAATATTATAAATAATAAAGATATTCAATCAAATAATATTGATATAACAATTCTAACAGAATTAAAAGAAATTAACTCCCACTCAAAAAAAATAACTAAATTATTTATAATAAAATAAATTATTAAAATAAAATTTATTATTCTAAAAAAAAATAAAAAAAAAAAAACATAAAAACAAATATTTTTATTAATAATTTAAAATGAACTTTTATTCATATTTTTGACCCCACAAATCAATATTTTAATTAAATTATTTAAATTAATTATTTAATTCTTAAATTAATTAATTATTAAATAATCAATTTTTAAAATTAATATGTTTAAAGGTAATCAATGTAATATTAACAATAAATATTCTCGAGAAACTCCTCTATAAAATCTATATAAACCTTGAAAAAATTTTCCATGTTGTGTATAAGAATATAAATATAATCTATAACCAGCTCTAAAAAAAGAAATTAATATTAATATAATTATTGATAATCAAGATCATCTAACTAATCTATTAATTAATCTAATCTCACCTAATAAATTTAATGAGGGGGGAGCAGATATATTTGAAGATATTAATAAAAATCACCATAATCTTATTGAAGGTATAAAATTTATTATTCCCTTATTAATTAATAAACTTCGTCTATGTAAGCGTTCATAATTAATATTAGCAAGACAAAATATACCTGAAGAACATAAACCATGACCAATTATTATAATATAAGAACCAAAATAACCTCAATAATTTATAATTATAATACCACCAATCACAATTCTTATATGAGAAACTGAAGAATAAGCAATTAAAGATTTAATATCTACTTGACAAAAACATTTTAAACTAATATAAAATCCCCCTAATAATCTAATAACTAATCAAACATAATTTAATTTTATATTAATTTCCTGTAAAAAAATTAAAACTCGTAATAATCCATAACCCCCTAATTTTAATATAATCCCAGCTAAAATTATAGAACCTGAAACAGGAGCTTCAACATGAGCTTTAGGAAGTCATAAATGAACAAAATATATAGGTATTTTTACTAAAAAAGCTATTACTATACAAAAATATAATAATATATAATTTATATTAAAAAACTTTAAAAAATAAATTATTATTCTATTAATCTCACTATATAAATAAAATAAACCTATTAATAAAGGTAAAGAAGCAAATAAAGTATAAAATATTAAATATATTCCTGCTTGAATTCGTTCAGGCTGATATCCTCAACCAACAATTAATAATAAAGTAGGAATTAATCTCCCTTCAAAATATAAATAAAATAAAAATAAATTTATAACTCTAAAAGTTAAAAATAATAAAATTAATAAAATTATAATATTTAATAAAAAAAAATTAATATAATATTTTATTTTAAATAAATTTTCTCTAGATATAATTATCAAACAACAAATTCAAATTCTTAATAAAATCAAACCAAAAGAAATTAAATCACAAGAATAAATATATCTTAAATTTCTATAATTTATAAAATTTATAGATATATTTATAAATATAAATATTAAAAATAATAATAATATTTGAACCATTCAAAAAATTTTATTTAAAAAACATAAAGGAATTATAAAAATTATATATAATAAAAATTTTATCATTTTTTTTTTTATTATAATAAATTAAATCTTTGAAAATAATCATTTCCATGAGTTCGAATTATAGAAACTAAAATAGATAAACCTAAAGAACCTTCACAAACAGAAAAAACTAAAAATACTATTAATATATATAAATCATAATCAATTATTATTAAATAAACTAATATAAAAAAAAAAATTCTTAATACAATAAATTCTAATCTTAATAAAATAATCAATAAATGTTTATTTTTAGAAATAAAAATTAAATTTCCAATAAAAAATATAATAATAAAAATAATTCATATATTTATAATTATCATTTAATGTTTTTATAGTTTAAAAAAAACATTGGTCTTGTAAACCAAAATTAAGAATTTTCTTTAAAAACTCAAAAAAAAAGGGTTATCCTTTATCTATAATCCCCAAAATTATTATTTTTATAAACTATTTTTTGAAAAATAATTAATGATAAAATTATTTATTTCTTTATTTATAATTATATTATCAATAATAATATATTTTTTAAATCATCCATTATCAATAGGACTTATAATTTTAATTCAAACTATATTAACTTGTATACTATCTGGAATATTTATTAAAACATATTGATTTTCTTATATCTTATTCCTAACTTTTTTAGGAGGTTTATTAGTATTATTTATTTATGTTTCAAGTATTGCATCTAATGAAATATTTTTTTTTTCAAATAATATAAAAATCATTTTTATTATATCAATTCTATTAATAATAATTATTCAATTTATTTTTTATAAAAATTTAAATTATATAAATTTAAATAATAATTCAGAAATAAATAATTTTTTTAATTTTTTATTTTTTAATAATGAAAATAAAATTAATTTAAATAAACTATATAATAATTATTCTTCTTTATTAATATCAATATTAATTATTTATTTATTTATTACATTAATCGCAATTGTAAAAATTACAAATATTTTTTATGGTCCATTACGAATATTTTATAACTAATGTTAAATAAATTTAAATCAATACGAAAAACCCACCCAATTATTAAAATTATTAACGGATCATTAATTGATTTACCAACACCTTCTAATATTTCATTATGATGAAATTTTGGATCTCTTCTTGCTTTATGTTTAATAATTCAAATTATTACAGGATTATTTTTAACTATATATTATACAGCTAATATTGAAATAGCTTTTTATAGAGTAAATTATATTTGTCGAAATGTAAATTATGGTTGATTAATTCGAACTCTTCATGCTAATGGAGCATCATTTTTTTTTATTTGTATTTATATTCATATTGGACGAGGAATTTATTATGAATCATTTAACTTAAAATATACATGATTTGTAGGAGTTATTATTTTATTTATATTAATAGCAACAGCTTTTATAGGTTATGTTTTACCTTGAGGTCAAATATCTTTTTGAGGAGCAACTGTAATTACTAACCTATTATCAGCAATCCCTTATTTAGGAAATATATTAGTAAATTGAATTTGAGGAGGATTTGCAGTAGACAATGCTACTTTAACACGATTTTATACATTTCATTTTTTATTACCTTTTATTATTTTAATATTAACAATAATTCATTTATTATTTCTTCATCAAACTGGTTCTAATAATCCATTAGGAATAAATAGAAATTTAGATAAAATTCCATTTCATCCATTCTTTACTTATAAAGATTTAATTGGATTTATTATTTTAATTTTCTTATTAACTATATTAACATTAATTAATCCATATTTATTAGGAGATCCTGATAACTTCATTCCTGCAAATCCTTTAGTTACCCCAATTCATATTCAACCTGAATGATATTTTTTATTTGCTTATGCAATTCTTCGATCTATTCCTAATAAATTAGGAGGTGTAATTGCATTAGTTATATCAATTTTAATTTTAATTATTCTACCTTTAACATTTAATAAAAAAATTCAAGGATTACAATTTTATCCCTTAAATCAAATATTATTTTGATTTTTTATTATTATAATTATCTTATTAACATGAATTGGAGCACGACCTGTAGAAAATCCTTATATTATTACTGGACAAATTATAACAGTTTTATATTTTAGTTATTTTATTATTAATCCAATATTAAGATTATATTGAGATAAAATAATTTTTAATTAATAAATAATTAATGAGCTTGTAAATAAGCATTTGTTTTGAAAACTTAAGAAAGAATATATACACAAATTCTATTAATTTAATTATACTAAAAATAATAATAAAAAAAAAATTTAAAACCTAAAAAAAATAATAAAAAATTTAAAGAAACAGGTAAATATCTTTTTCAAGCTAAATATATTAACTTATCATAACGATAACGAGGTAATGTTCCCCGAACTCAAATAAATAAAAAAGAAATTAATCTTAACTTCAAATAAAAAAAAAAATTTAAATTATAACCACCTATATAAATAATAACAAAAAAAAAACTTATAAATAAAATTCTTGAATATTCAGCTAAAAAAATTAAAGCAAAACCACCACTTCTATATTCAATATTAAATCCTGATACTAATTCTCTTTCTCCTTCAGCAAAATCAAAAGGAGTTCGATTAGTTTCTGCTAATATTGATGAAATTCATATTAATGCTAAAGGAAACATAAAAAATATTATTCAAATTATTTTTTGATAATAACAAAAATTTATTAAATTAAAATCTATAATTATAATAATTCTAGATATTAAAATTAAAGCTATACTAACTTCATAAGAAATAGTTTGAGCTACAGCCCGTAAACCACCTAATAATGCATAATTAGAATTAGAAGATCATCCAGCAATTATTACAGTATAAACACCCATACTAGTACAACATAAAAAAAATATAATTCCTAAATTAAATCTAATTATATTAAAATAATAAGGAATTAATATTCAAATAAATAAAGACAAAATAAATCTAATCACAGGAGAAAAATAATAACAATAATAATTAGAAAAATTAGGATAAGTAGTTTCTTTAGTAAATAATTTAATAGCATCAGAAAAAGGCTGTATAATTCCTATTATTCCAACTTTATTAGGACCTTTACGAATTTGAATATAACCTAAAACTTTTCGTTCTAATAAAACTAAAAAAGCAACACCAATTAAAACCCCTAAAATTAAAATTAATAAACCAATTATAATTATTATTAAATCAATAAATATCATTACTATATATATAATAAATTATATATTTATGACTTCTAAAATCATTACATTTTTCTGCCAAAATAGTTATAATTCTAATTATAACTTATTAATATTCAATAAATTTAATTTAATTACAATACTTGATCCTTTCGTACTAAAATATTACATTTATATTAAAAGATAGAAACCAACCTGGCTTACACCGGTTTGAACTCAGATCATGTAAGATTTTAATGATCGAACAGATCAAAAATTTTAAACTTTTGCATTTAAATTTTATCTTAATCCAACATCGAGGTCGCAAACTTTTTTTCTTATTTGAACTAAAAAAAAAAATTACGCTGTTATCCCTAAGGTAATTTTTTCTTATAATCAATATTATTGGATCAAAAAATCATTTATTATTGTTTAATTTCAAAAAAAGTTAATTAAATTTTTTTATCACCCCAACAAAATATTTTTATAAATTTAAATTAATTACAAATTTATTTATAATTTAAATTTATAAAAATATAAAACTCTATAGGGTCTTCTCGTCTTTTTAATTTATTTTAACTTTTTAATTAAAAAATTAATTTCAATAATATACTTCAGAGACAATTTATATTTCATCCAATCTTTCATACAAGTCACCAATTAAGAGACTAATGATTATGCTACCTTTGTACAGTCAAAATACTGCAGCCCTTTAATTTTTTTTTATCAGTGGGCAGATTAGACTTTAAATTATAAACAAAAAGACATGTTTTTGATAAACAGGTGAATATATATTTTTGTCGAATTCCTTAAAAATAATTATCATAATATAAAAATTACTTATTTAAAATTTATATACTAATTTTATCATTATAATTAAATATAAATTGTTAAAAAATATTTTTTTATAAAAATATAAATTTCTTAATTTAAATTTTAATTTAAATGAAATTATTTATAATAAATTAAAATTTATTAACAATATAAATTATATAAATTTCATTAATCATTTAAAATTAATTATATAAATTTAATTTAAAGCTTATCCCTTAAAATATTCAATTAAAATAAAAAATTAATTAATTAATTAATTAATTTTTTATTTTAATTAAAAATTAAATTTTTTTCTAAAAAAACTAGATATATTTAAAAACGAATAACATTTCATTTCCAATTAATTATTTAAAATATTTATAAAACAATAAATTTTTTAATTAATTAACTCTTTTAAATTCGAGAAATTTATTATTTAAAAAATTTTTAATAAACTCTGATACACAAGATACAATAATTTAAATTTACTTTTTTATAAATTTATTTTCAAAACTATTTCAAATTTCTTTTACAATACTAATAAACTATAAAACTTAAAATTTTTTCTATTAAAAATACTTTAACCCCCATTAAATATTTTAATATTAAAATTTTTTTTATTAATTTTATTTTATTAATTTTAACCCCACAAATCAATTATAAAATATAATATCATTTCAATGTAAATGAAATACTTAATCAAGCTCTAATTTGATCTTTCTAGAAACACTTTCCAGTACCTCTACTTTGTTACGACTTATTTCAATTTATAAATGAAAGCGACGGGCAATATGTACATATTTTAATATTTAATCATTATATTAATTTAAACATAATTACATTTAAATCCAATTTTATTTAATCTTTTCATATTAAAATCCAATTAAATAAATTTATTGTAATCCATTATATTCTTAATTATAATCTGCATCTTGATCTGATTTAACTTTTATTATAAAATTTTAAATATTATTTTTATAAAAAAATATTTTTTTAACAACGATATACAAAATAAATAAATTAAGTAAATTTATTCGTGGATTATCAATTATTAAACAGATTCCTCTAAATAAACTAAAATACCGCCAATTTATTTAAGTTTCAATAAATAATTATCTACTATTTAAGTATTATTAATTTAAATTTTTAATAATAGGGTATCTAATCCTAGTCTTTTATAAAAATTATTAAATCATAATTATAAAATAATTTTTTATTAAATTAAAATTTCACCTTATAATTTAAATTTTTAATTAAAAAATAAATTTTTATTAATTAATTACTAAAAAAATTTAAATTAATTTTTGTTTAACCGCAACTGCTGGCACAAAATTAGTTATTAATTTTAATATTACTAAATCTTAATTCCTTAAATTTTTAAAATAAATTACTACATAAATATTAAATATTATTTAAATAATTAATAATTAACACTAAAATTTATATGTAAAATAAATTTAAAATAAATTTTTTAAACCATAATAAATTTATTTATTCGTTAAATTTCTTATATAGAATTTTTTTTTTTTTTTTTTTTATAATAAAATATTTAATGTAAATTAATAAACAATTAATAATTTCTTTCTTTTCTTCTTCATAATATTCAATGTAAATATAATGCGGCTATATAAAATTTTATAATTTAATAAATTATATTATATATAAATAATATATATTAATATAAATATAACTTGTATATATATATATATATATTAATATATTAAATTTTTAATATAATAATAATAAATTTAAAATAAATTATTGTTAATATTTTTTTCTTTACCATTCTTAATAAATTTACAATATAATAATATAATATAAAAAA